GATGGTAGAATCCCTTGTTGCTTTCTATTGATGTTTTTATTTTTACTAACATTTTCATTTATATTCAAATTTAAAAAAAGTAATTTACTTGGTATAAACCACGGTTTCATTTTATATGCATTATAAAGTAGTACAAATTCTGGGAAGAACCAAAGTTCTAGATTCGATATGGGACGACTTAGTATTTCTTCATTCATTCCCATCCAATCCAATTTTTTTTTTTTTTGATTGGGTAAATTCATTTCTTGATTTTGATGAATCGTAAGATAAAAAAGATCTTTTTTATCAATTTTATTAATTATTTGATAATTAGTAAGCCCGGTCTTAGTATTTTTATTACTGTTGGTATCGATCTTAATCCAAGCCTCAATATCGAATTTCTTTCTAATACAAAAATTGATAATTTTCCAATCAAAATATTTTCTATCCGGACTTTTTTCCATTTCCATATATATAATATCGCTTTTTCCTAGATAATTATGGATAGGGATATCCTTTAGTATATCAAACAATTTGCCTTTATGTGTGTTGGAATTAGAATAACTTTCTTGATTCTTATTTATTTGAAATGGTAATCCATAAATATATGGGTCTCTCTTATTTTCATAATTAATAGATCTATAAGATAAAAGATTATATCTATAGTATTTTTTAAAATTATCCTTTTGATTTGGTAATGAATATACTTTGTAATCATTTTGTTTTTTGTAATGAATTAATTGGTCTTTTTCATATGAATTCTCTTTGTTTAAATTTTTATTTTGAATTGTATGTGTACGACATTGATTGATTCTATTTCGCCATTTTTGTGCTATTAATCTAGACCAGCTAATCTGAGATAAATTGTATTGATAATGACCTCTTAACCAGGTTTTCCATTGATTTATTCCAGAATTCAAAAGTTTCTTATGTTTTAATTCAGAATGAATTATTCCTTGTGTTCCAAAATAATCTTTTATTGAAGTCTTAAGAAAAAAAGATGTTCCGTGATATTGAAGAATAGATCTTAACTTATACAAGTTAAGAACTTGGGTTTGTGATAATTTGAAAAATACATATGCTTGTGATAAGGAGGATAAGTCACAAAAATTCTGTGAATTCTTATTACTAATATTATAAAGTGACTTTTTTATGGTCGAAATAAAGTGAATTGTATTTTGATTTTTTTTTGTTTTATTAATTATTTCTTGATTTGTTTTATTATTGTAAATGGATTTATCAATAATTTTTTTTCTTGATTCAAGAAAAAGTTGTATATTAATTCTGGAAATATTAATGATAGATAGAAGTATATCTCTGTATATCCTTTCAATGAAAATTTTTATAAAATAATGTAATTTACGGATTAATCGAGCGTTTCTTCTTTTTAATATTTGCCAAATATTTTTTGATGATTCGAATCTTTTAGCATTATAACTTGGTTTATTAGGACTAATGTTTATTCCTGGAGTCACTTTGTTTTTCTCTTTTGTAATTCTTTCTATTTGATTTCTGATTGTGCTTGTTCTATCAGTCAGATCCTTCATTTTTTTTTCTGTCAGTAAATAATTTGTCCAATTTGTAGATCTAATTTGACTAAAGGATTCATGAATTATCTGATTGGGGATTATAGAATCTTTTTCTTTTTTAGTTTCGCTTGATTTATATACTTCTCTCAATCTAAAAAATAGAATTAGATTTACTTTTGAGAGTTCTTTTATTATTCTTTTTAAAAATAGAATTCCTTTGATAATCCATTTTTCTTTTGAGATATTTAGAAATAACTTTGTTCTTTCTTTTAAAACTTTTATAACTAGAAAATACTTCTTTTTCAATTTTCCAATTTTTTTTTCGAGTTTCTTAAAAATGGGTTCAAAAAAGGAAGACTGTTTTTTGGGAGAACCAAAAGGAAGTTCAGCTTCCATTCCCAAAACTGTTAAAAAACTAAAATCATCTTTTGGCACTTTCTTTTTCATTCGATCCATCTGAGAAAACCGTGGCTTAGATCTGTGCCAAGGTTTCAGACGGAAAGGAAATAGGATCTTTATCTGAATGCCCTCGATTAACCAATTTTTCGGAAATTCTGTTTCTGATAATAGAACACCATCATAGGTACATTTTATATGTATTTCTCTATTCCATTCCCTAAAATCTTCAGACCATTCGGGAATTTGCAATAATAGCATACGGCAAATATTTTTAGCTATTATCAATGAAGGTAATAGAATATATTTTCTAAGAGTCGCTTGAATTATTAACATGGAACCTCTTATTACTTGAGCAAACGGAATGGTATCCCAGGCTTCTGCTATTTCTATTCGTGCCTTCTCCTTTCTTTTGTTCTCTTCTTTTTTGTCCTTCTCCCTTTTTTTCTCCCCTTCTTTTCTCTCTTCTTCTGGATAATCTGAAATTTTTAATTCTGTTTCCTTTCCTATCCAGTTTCGAAAAATGAATTTCATCAGTCCGGAGATATCAAAATAAAAAAAGTTTGATTTGTCTATTCTGTCCAAAAAAAGTGAGG